ATATAATATAGGGAGCAATTCTAATGGGTCATATATTTCAATGCAATTTCGTTTTTACTTTTCCCTGCATTAGTCTATTTCCCATGAAAAGTAAAAAGGGGTAAGGTAACTTTGTGTTGATTGTTTTCTAAATGTAAATTTTCTTCTTCTGCATGTAAAAAAGGAATAACTAAATCAATCAAATTCCGAGAGGCTTCATGAAGTGCTTCTTTCGGAGTTAAACTTCCATTTGTCCATATTTCAATAAAAAGTATCTCTTGTTTTTCATTCCCATTCACATAAGAATGAATACTATGATTCGCGTTTCTAACGGGCATGAATACAGCATCTATAGGATAACTGCTGTTTTGACAGTTCTTTGGCATTTTTCTACGATATCCACGATTCCTCTCGATTTGTAATTCAATACACAAATTAATGTGTTCCGTTAGGTTAGCTATATGCTGTGTATTATCAACGATTTCCACAGAAGGTGGTAAAATAATGTCTTGAGCAGTTACATATCCAGGACCCTGGATACAAATAGACGCTTTACGAGTTTCATACAGATTACTTCTCAATACAATATCTTTCAAATTCATTAAAATTTCATGTACAGATTCTTGAATACCTAGGATGGTAGAATATTCGTGTGTTATTTTCTCAGATTTTGCACGTGTAATACATGTTCCTTCTATTTCTCCGAGCAGAGCTCTTCGCATCGCGATGCCTATTGTATCGGCTTGGCCTTTCATAAGTGGGGCCAGAATAAAGCGTCCATAATAAAGACGCTTATTGTCTTCTCTTGATTCAACACACTTCCACTGTAGTGTCCGAGTAGATACTATTACTTTCTCTCGAACCATAGTAATATTAGTTTATCAAATCGTTTAATTATTTTATTTATTTCTCTTGAAATCTCTTTAATATTTTAATGTTTACACACGTCTTTTGTTAGGGGGGCCTACAGTCGTTATGTGGCATAGGGGTTAGGGTTAGGTTACATCCCGTACGAAACTTAATACCACTTCTACGAATAGTTCTTAATGCTTCATCTTTCCCTAGACCCCGGCCCTTTATTTTATGATTACTTTTGCTTGTTGCATACCTTCATTTACCACTACTAGCATTTCCTGCTGCGGTTTGAGCGGTAAACGGTCTCCCTCTTCTTGTACCCTTGAATCCACAAGTACCGGCGGAGGACCAATAAATTACTCGAGCCCGTACATCTGTAATAGTCACAAGGGTATTATTGAAACTTGCTTGAACATGGATAACCCCCTTTGGGATTCTATGTGCATTCTTACGTGAACCAATACGTCTATTTCTACATGAACCGATTTTTGGTATAGGTTTTGGCATATTTTATCATCTCATAAATATTAAATAAGCGATATATGGATATACCCATTTCATGTCAAAACGGATCTTTTTTTATAAAGGTTATCCTTGTCTTTGTTTATGTCTCGGGTTGGAACAAATTACTATAATTCGTCCCCGCCTACGGATCAATCGACATTTTTCACAAATTTTACGAACGGAGGCCCTTATTTTCATATTTGTCACCCCTTTTCTTAATTCCGAATCTACTAAAATTGGAAGAAAATAAGTTTCTTGAAATTTTTAACTTCGAATTGTATTCCCACGAAAGAATGTTGAAATTTAAAAAACTACCAAATTATTTGAGTCTTTTCTTTGGCGTATACAAATTTTATATCCTTTAGTGTAATCATAATAATTTATCCCAATTTTTATTCGATTTATTGGTGTTATACGTATAAAACTACGTTAAATACTTCTCGAAGCAAAACCCAGAATCATATTTTCATTATATAAACGAACTTGTAACATACATAACATTGGGAAGTAATTCATTAATTAAATTAAACCCTGATTAATAGCTTTTTGTTCTTTCATGCGAGGGAAAATGTCTTTGAAGTATCAACAACGATCAACTAATCTAAGAGGCATAATATTATAAACCGACTCTCTCTCTCTTTTTTTTTTTTTTTCAAATTAGGAAAGTTCCACATCTGATTCGGCTATCAAAAAAATTATCATATATACTACCAAATTTCGCCGCCGATCTCTTCTATTCGAGCTTATCGGTCTGTCATTATACCTCGAGAAGTATAAAGAATTACACCCCACTCCGCCTAAAATTATCGGAATTCGTTGATAGTGAGAATCTATTCGCAGGCCGGGTCGGCTGATCTGTTTTAACTTTAAAACAGTTCTATACGGCTCTTTACTATTCTTCCTATGTTGTAGAGTTCAAAACAAAAAAAGAAACCCCCAATTTTTTTTTTATCAAAAAACCCCCTTCCCTTTGGTTCTACATTCCTACCCCGAAATAATAAATTGGGTTCGTATAGGCATTTTTGATGCCGCTATTGAAACAGCCCTTCTGGCTATATTTTCCGCTACTCCACTCATTTCATAAAGTATTCTGCCGGGTTTAACGACAGCTACCCAAAACTCGGGAGATCCTTTACCCGAACCCATACGTGTTTCTGTCGGTCTTACCGTAACAGGTTTGTCTGGAAATATACGTACCCATATCTTTCCACCACGGCGTGCATTTCGTGTCATTGCTCGTCGCCCCGCTTCTATTTGTCTAGACGTGATCCAAGCGGGTTCAAGCGCTTGAAGGGCATATCTACCGAAGCAAATACGATTACCTCGATAAGATATTCCTTGCATTCTTCCTCTATGTTGTTTACGGAATCTGGTTCTTTTGGGGTTATAGTTGATGGTTGTTTATCAATTCCAACCATCTCTACTACAGAACCGGACATGAGAGTTTCTTCTCATCCAGCTCCTCGCGAATTAAACGATTCAAAAAAAAGTCATAGATGGTGAATAATAATATAAGGGATTGAGGCAATATTTTGTTTTGCTTTTTATTATAATAGCAAATTGACTCAAATTTCGGGAAAATAACGAATTCGCGGGCGAATATTTACCATTTAAACCTTCAGTTGTAAAATTAGTCTATGACCTAACCTTGTCAAAAAAAAATTGGTTCGTTCCGCCATCCTACCTAATGAATCATTATAATTCCTTTTCAATAGAATCTTGTGCAGTCACAGGTTCTGTCGTTCCCACCACCTCTCGATTAATGGTTAGGTCTTAATTTTACAACGGAGCCCTAATTAAATTTGTTTGTGAGTCAACCTTCTCAGTCTTTATTGACTCGGGTCTCTTTATTTTTTGTTCTATGCATGTTTTTATCTAATTATGAATCAATCAGTTTGGATGCTCTATTACATTCCCTTTGATGAGATGAATGACTCATAGACCTTACATATTGGAATCATATATCGTTGATATTCTCTTTATAGCTTTCTCTCTCCTTTCCTTTTATCTCTATACTCTCTATTGCTTTACAATTAATATAATAATTAGTAATTAGATTCGTTTTTGTTTATTTATGCAAAAATTATTCCAGTTGCTACAATGATATGCCTTAATATAACATATCTTGACTGGGTCTTTGTATCCACAGATAATTTGAAGCGGTAGGTTGTTTATAGTTCTATAGTTATTAGTTCGTACTGTGGGCTGTTACATTTTTTTGAGTCCTAATCCTAAAAAAAACCAACGAGTCACACACTAAGCATAGCAAGTATATCAAATGATTAATCTAATTTTTATTTAACCCTATAGAATTGTTACTTTGTTTTTTTAATCACTAAGAAAAATATAAATACAAGTCAAGTAAGTGCTTATTATTCCTGGTCTACAAATATCCAAATTTTTATACTTACGACTCCCCATAGATATTTCGAACAGCATAGGAACAATGAATATATTTTAGCTCGAATGGTTTCTAAAGGAACCCTACCTTCTCTGATCCATTCGACACATGCAATTTATTTTACGTCGATACGCTCTGCAATTTTTACTTGAATTCCTTTTGTACTTGCCTGTTCAGTTAATTCAATATCTTTTTTCATTTCTTTGTGAAATGAAACCCTATTCTTTAATTGTCCGGCTATAAATTCTGCAAGACGATTGGGGCGACCGTAAGGGTTTTCAATTTTTGTAATATCAATGGTGAGTTTTCGGTTTACACAATTGAGTTATTTTTGTACATTGAACGGCAATTCTTCGATTTTTCGAGTTTTGTATTATATTAATACTTTGGGGAATCCCATAATATTATTATCTGAATCATATCAATTATTTTTTGAATCTCTATACGTCCAATTCCCTTGACACTAAAGGATATTTTCCTATGTTTTTTGTACATAATTTTTGATACAATTTCGTATTTTTTGATCTTCTTGTAAATCCTCAGAATACTTTTTGGTCTGTGCAAACCAAAAATAATAATGACCTTGGGTTGAACCAAGTCTGAAACCAAGCGTATTTATTTTTTGTCCCATAATTTACCACTACTAACTAAATATATTGTGAAACAATGTGTATTTTTTGTTTATCCAATCGAGTTTTTTAAGCATAACATAATATTGCCTATTTTGTAGTTTTTATAATATGAATTTATAGGAATAGTTGTCTTTGAAATATTCCTCAGTTCCAAACTACTTGACATAATTTCCTTTTATCTATTTCTCGTTGTCCATCTACAGATATATCTTTCAATAAAATAGTTGTATGACATGTATATCGTCTTATTGGAGAACTTCGCCTACTAGCTCGGGGTTTTTATTTTTTTAACGCCCTGCCTTCGTTGACTTCGGCTTTACTAAGGATTTAATTTGTTTTATTGAAACCTTTATTGTTATTTCCATTTGCTGTTGCATAATAAACCTATTTTAAAATGTTATAAGATGCTCGATAAGGCATGAGTTATAGTACCATAAAATAATTTTTTCTTAATAGAAACGCGCAGGAATTTTATCAATTCCCCTTCTCGCTTTGTGATCAGAAATCCATATATGTTGTCCGAAAGTGTATACTTTTGTATATTTTTATATTGTATTGATTCGGTTTTCTCTTCTTTTTATTCAGAACTATAAAATTAACCTCTCACTATGGGTTCAATTCCCGTCGTT